TACCAATATTATTGTTTCTTAGTCTAGATTCGAAATTGAAATGGGGCGTGGCCAAGTGGTAAGGCAACGGGTTTTGGTCCCGCTATTCGGAGGTTCGAATCCTTCCGTCCCAGCGCATACCCCTTTTTTATGCTCCATTATTCCCATAGAAAGAAGTAGAAGTAGGGGGAGTTAATCCGTATTAATTTGAATATCTGTGTCTGTTTGAATCTCATTAACAAATGATCAAGTTCCATAACATATTTCTATATGTTATGGAGCCAATCTATTTTCTTTGAATCTCATTTTATTTAGGTATTTCGTGTTTGGCTCTAATGAAAAATTGGAAATCTATGTACCGATTGAGGCAGGGGTGATTTATCCTATCTCTTTTATTCACTTTATGACAAGAGTCGATTATTGAAATATTACTCAATCCCATGTTATAAAAAAATTTATCATATAAAATAAGGAAAAGTATCGCTTATATGATATGTATCGTTCTATTTTAATGACAAAAATTTTTGGGTTTTTTGTGAAAACGATTTGTGATCCCCTAAATTATTTAAACTGAAATAATTTAAATTCTATATTATAGAATATCTATAACAGTGACAACTGTTCAGTCTATCTGATAGATACGAAAAACCCTCCCTATTTTTTTTTTCAATTTTAATTTTCGTAATCAGATGAAAAGGATAAAGATTCAAATCTTAACTTACATCATTTTTTTATCCATCTCATGAAAAAATTGGATTTCTTTCTTCTTTTCTTTGATCTATTTATCTATTTTAAATTAAATCAGTGATGAGTCAATTAAAAAAGAAAGACTTATCTTCCTATGAAGATCAAACGTGATACTTATTGTCCAATTTTCTTCAAATTAAATAATGATGTCTAAATAGGAAACTTTTTCAATTTCAATTAGAACTATTTTTACTAAATTTTTTTAATGATTCCTTGTAAGTGGAATCTTCGGTACTCAAAAAGTAGGAAATCGTTTAATCAATCCTATTGAGTCACTTGAAGATGCAGATTCATTATTCGTTTATATATTTCTATTTCTTTCTATTATCTATATATTATTTATGTATGTTAAAGATGCTTTCTTGCTAAGACTTTTTCAGAAAAATCGTCCCACATACACATATCATATATAGAAGAAAAAGTATAGATTACGATGTCTATGTACAACCGAACCAATGACTATTCATGATTCCATGATTGAATCAATTCCATACCGGTTCCAAATTCGAGGAATGTTATGGTAAAACTTCGTTTGAAACGATGTGGTAGAAAGCAACGTGCGACTTGAAGGACACGATCCATTGTGGATTTTTACATCCACCATTTTCGATTTATCTAGGAATGAGGGTGCTCTTGGCTCGACATTGTTTGTTCTGTTACACTCGATTTTTTGTTGGGTTGTAAATAGTCCACGATGGAGCTCGAGTAGAAAGGATTAATTCATTTCTCGGGGGCAAGGATCTAGGGTTAATGCCAATCAATCGGAACAACTTCGTAAATATATCTTCCATATAGAAATCGAAAGCATCCAATTCGAGCAAGTTTTCAATTCAAAAGTAAAACTTGTTGGAATTTATCCAACTTTTTCGATTCAAAGTGTATCACGCGTGAATCAACTGTCCATAGGATTCTTTGATAGAAAGAAATCAAAAAGGGTATGTTGCTGCCATTTTGAAAGGATTAAGAAGCACCGAAGTAATGTCTAAACCCAATGATTAAAAATAAGAATAAAGGATCTAAGAACAAGGAAACACCATTTTAATTGTCTCGATAGTCTCAATAACTGGATCAGACTAAAGACTCCAAATAGAATTTGAAACGAGAGAAACAAAAGGGGGTAAAGACCACTCAATAAATGAAATTTACTAAAGATTTTTCCTTTGAGCTAGTTGAGAGTTATCCAACTTGAGTTATGAGTACGAATGGTTTCTTTTTCATTTTAGGAAGGAAAAAAAAAAAGACTGAAATCATAGTCTAATTGATTTTATAGGCCCATTTGTCATTTTATTTATTAGAATTGCATACATAGACAAAACGTCAAATCAAATCATTTTTTCTCGAGCCGTACGAGGAGAAAACTTCCTATACGGTTCTAGGGGGGGTATTGTTCATCTACATCTATCCCAATGAGCCGTCTATCGAATCGTTGCAATTGATGTTAGATCCCGAAGAGAAGGAAAAGATCTTAGAAAGGTGGGATTTTATGATCCAATGAAGAATCAAACTTATTTAAATGTTCCTGTTATTCTAGATTTCCTTGAAAAGGGTGCTCAACCCACAGGAACTGTTCAGAATCTTTTAAAGAAAGCGGAAGTTTTTAAGGAACTTCCGTCTAATCAAACGAAATTCAATTAAAGAAATACCGAGGGGGGGTAGCGACTTGTATATAACTTTGTAAAATGAGTCTCTACTTGTTTTTTTGATCCCCCCCCTTTTTTTTCTGCTGTATTCGTATCTATTTATCATTGTTTCCCTTGAATCCGATGGGCTAGAA